TGGGTAATTGGCTTTTATAGAATCAAAGTAGAAAAAACAAGAATTTTTTTTTTTGATAACCTCCAGTCAAGAATGTAATAGACTGTCTCCCGATTGGTTCACAGAGACAATCGGGAGACAGCAAGGATTCACTCAAATGGGAGATAGAGGTATGTGATGGATAGTGATCCATCTTTATTGTATATTGTTATGTCTTTTAGTTATGAAGAGCAACAAAAAAAAACACTAGGCCTTACTATTCCTACATGTTCGTTCCATTAGTAACATTCCCTTTATACTTCCACGGGGGTAACCGCGCATCTTGCTTGTGCTTAATGCTTCCCGATTCGACAAAAAATCATATAGGAACTTGTTATGAGTGGATTTATTGGATTGGTTCATCAATAGTGTTCGGTCAGAATCTCTTTTTGACTCTGCACCATTGATTCCACTATTATTAGTGATCAATAATGAAAGAAAAAGAATTCATTTATATTCCTAGAGATAGGGGACATAATTCACATGGATATAGTCAATCTTGCTTGGGCTGCTTTAATGGTAGTCTTTACATTTTCCCTTTCACTCGTAGTATGGGGAAGAAGTGGACTCTAGAGGTACTACTAATTGAGTTGAGTAATCAAACTGTATCAATTGTTTCATAGAGCGTTCTGCAAAGCGTTTTGAAATACAAATATCTCCATTTCAAAATGGAACTGGATTCCAGTTAAAGTAATGTAATATATGAATAATAACTTTTCAATCAAACAAATATTTCAACGATTTCCATGTTCGTATTTCGAAAGTAAAAGGGATACAGATGATAGGAATATTTTGCAAACCGCATTCTTCCTAATTAAATATATATTATATTCTTAATATTCTATTTCGATGAACCGGCTTTTACCAGACTTATATATGGATATTACGATGAAGAGCAACCAACCCCCTCCTCTTTTATTTGTTTCCCTCTTTACTGTTCAAAGAGGGGGTCGTTTCGTTATTACGGGGATACATACTTTCTACGGAGGGCAGCGGCAACATAGACATAGGGGTTGTCCGGCGAGGTACTAGGCATAATAAGATCTTGCGTTTGGTGATTCACATATTGCGCTGCGCACTTACCGTTTGTTTTATACTCCTAGAAACCTTATTTATGCTTTATCCACTCACCTCATATTATCGTTAAAAATCGGTGGGGTCCACTACTCCTTTTCCAAATCCGAAGAAGTTCCCATAGAACTCCTTGGATCATCTGTCAACAGCTCAATCAATTACTTCTTCGGAATGCAAAAGGATTACTTGCTTTTTATATAATATATGCTCATACTACTATCCTTCCTCCATGGATTTGATTGTTTCGATGGAGCCAGGGATCCCTATTTGAAATAATAAGAAACCTAGGACTTAGAGCAGTAAAAGTAAGAGTTGACATTCGATTATTTCGGATTGATCGGAATCAATACAAATCAAATGGATGTTAACGAAGAAAAAGAATTGGGGTGCTATATAATATATAAATTATATACATTACAGATATGTAATTGAAATGAATATGAAGCTAAATAGTGTAGATTGATCGACATTAAATTAAGCCTATATCTTTATTTTATATAGTACAACTTTATACAATACAATAACAAATAGTGTGGTAGAAAGGTTCAGATATTTCTTTCTACCATACTATCGGATCTCATATACTGCTGATTCTAGCCCGCTCATTTCAGTTAAGACGTGGAATTTAAATCGCTTTTATTTCTTCAACCATTGATAAGAACTAAGAAGTCAAGTTTCATTCAAATTAATCATTTTTACTGACTGTTTTTACGTAGATGATAAGTAAAAAAGCAGTAGGAACTAGAATGAACAGTGCAGTAGCAATAAATGCGAGAATATTTACTTCCATAATCTCATTGTTTTTTTTTACTTCGCAATAACTCGGGATCTAATCCCATAGAGATGATAAATATTTCTCCTGTAATGTAAATTGAATGGGATGAATTGCATCCCGATGATATTGAATCGGATCAATATCATGAATAACAATATCTGAGCTATCAAATCGATTCATTGTCGAGAATTGAATAGTATAACATAGGAAGATCTTTTATCCATACCAAATCAAAAATGGGATTTCTGATACAATCAAGACTCCCGTTGAATTTCTCATTCTTTTACATTCTTTCTTTTCTCTAACCCACCGTCCTCCTGATCTTATACAATTTATACAATCATCTGATGAGGCATCATCTGACCCGTCTTCTACTTCCATTGGCCACAAACCAAACGGTAGAAATGAAATGGAAAACGAGAGGAGTTAAGTTCTAAACTCGGGTTTGTTGATGATGTAATTTTCTTGAAAGACAAAGTAGTGTGATAAAGATAGGTCCCGGTATAGGTATAAAAGATCGAATATTCCGACAAATTCAGGGTTTGGAAGTTTGTGCTTTCTTCGACGGGACTATTAAGTTAAAATAAAATAGGAAGAAAAAAAGATTATTTATTCCCTCGCTAAGAAGGAGGG